CTATTTTATTTGATTGATGGATCCAACAACCAAACCCATTTTTTTTTTAATTCATTAAAAAAGAGAGTGGTTTTATTCGAAGCGCTTCGTGATTTTCAACCAATTATGTGCTTCAATATAATTACCTGGAGTAAGCGCTATAGCTTGTTTCCAATACTCAGCAGCTTGATCGGACCAAGCTTCCGCAATTTCAGAATCACCCTGTAGAATGGCCTGTTCTCCCCGGTCGGAATAGGTGGTTCCTTCCCTTAGAACCGTACTTGAGAGTTTCCTATCTCATACGGCTCAAAAATCGATTCTTTTTGTGTCCTATCTTAATCTACCCTATGCTAACTGAATTAGATTTCTCATAAACCTATCCCATTTTTTCTTGGGTTAACCAGAAGAAGTTAATTACATAAGTTTCAAACCCTAATTTTGATCAATAATCAGAATCAGTTTGATCTTTTCTCCCACCTTCAGAAGAATGAAGCATAGGTATCCCCACAATATCGTTAGAATTTTCTGAAAGGTAACTATCTCGGTTTCATATATGGAATTCATATAGAATCTTTGAAAAAGACTTTTTTCCATAAGAAAAAAGAACTTACTATCTTTGGGATCTGATGCTACACCGCTGCTCAATACCTTAGTGGATTGACTCTATTACATAAGTTGATTCCTAACTTTTGTCCCATATCATGACATAAGTAAGCAGTTCTTAACTGTATCGACTCAATAGCTCGCTAATTGATCTTTACGGTGCTTTCTCTATCAATTTGATCCTTTATCCATAGAATATAGTATATAGGCTGCACTCATTTTTTTTTCTTCCTATTTTGGTTCTCGTGAAGTCTCTTTCCTTGCTACAGCTGATAAAAATCGTTGCTTTGGACGATGCATTATGTAGAAAGCCTATTTTTTCTAGTATTTACTAGCCAATTTGATCTTTGCTTTTTTTCCTTATTTCTATAGTGGAGATAGTCGCACGTAATGACAGATCACGGCCATATTATTAAAAGCTTGTGGTAAGAATGGGTTTCGTTCTAGTGCCCGGAAATAATATTCCAAAGCCTTTGTATGCTCTCCATTGCTTGTGTGTATAAGGCCTATGTTATAGAGTATATAACTTCGATCATAGGGATCAATTTCTGGTCGCGTAGCTTCATAATAATTCTGTAAAGCTTCCGCATAATTTCCTTCGGATTGAGCCAACATCCGTTACGGTCGTTCATTCTATTCAAAAAATCTCCGTTCCAGAACCGTACATGAGATTTTCATCTCATACGGCTCCTCCCTTCTGCGCATAGTACTAAGGGGAATAATCCATAGAATAAAAATTGAACTATTCTCATCTCATTATGAACTGAAAGGAACTAGTATTTTTACAAGAAATCTCTAGCCAGCCTTCCCGCAAGAGGTTTTTTCTTAACACCAATCATATTAGTGTTAGATATAAATGGTAACTCCAACAATTTCTTTGTTCTCAACGCCTTCTATTTCCAGGAATTAGTCACTTCAACGATCTTTGATGGTTATACGGGTATCCAAAGTACAAACGAGATGGATGTTTGTTGTCCCAACCATTCTTGTTAGTCCCGATACCGATAAGGAAAGGGGGAATTTATAACAAAGTTTTTGTGTTGTTGATTCCTAGGTGTAGTGCTTTTTCCCTTATGCCGTCTATTGGTACTGATGTAGTGTAGGATTGACCCGCAATACAGAACCCATAGGTGTAACCTTTCGCTCAATACTCAAATCAACAATTGAAACATCTGAGGCTGCATCAATCGAGGATACACGATAGAAGGAATTGTTCTATCTCCAAACTTCACCTTCACCGAGCGTAGGTTTATTTCAAGAATTTCGTTCTTTCTATACCGAACCGCGTCTCTTTCTCGTAAGACTGAGGTGAGGGCTAAAAAAAACAAGAAAAAAGAATCAAATCGCACCATCTCTGTAATAGGTAAATGCCTTTTTTTCTCCTGAAGTTGTCGGAATTATTCGTAATAAGATATTGGCTACAATTGAAGAGGTCTTATCAATAAAATTTCCATTTATATTAGATCTAGGCATAATTAGCAATCCATTCTAGAATTCTTTTCATTACCCCTGGGGAAAATGATCCCACAAACAAAGCAAAGGAATTATACAGTACGAAATAACATAAAAACAGACTAATTTTATTCTAATAAATAGATATTAAATAGATATGGGCTTTCCACTTAAATTGTCCCCTTTTGTTTGGGAAAGATATGAGATATTGGAATCAGATTGATTTCATTCCCATTTTTGTAGTATACCAATGAGCGGAACTATTACTATTTCATCTAAGTTAAATAACCAAGGACTTTTTTTACTACAGATTCTGATAACTCGAGAAGTTTTGATTTGGTTATGATCCAAAGAGAAAAAAGAATGGAATAATCATTCCATGAAAAAATAGAGTAGAGTAACCATACCTTCTGTTTGCATAACGTGTATACACCACGCCATACAATCGAAATATCAAAATCCATGG